TTCTAATCAATAGTTGTAATGAATTGTTGGATTTGATCTCAATCTAAATCTTGATCTAGCTACAAGGATCAGACTTTATTATAAAATATGTAAAAAAGTGGAAAAATTTTATTTGATAATAATTTTAAAAGAATTTCATTTTTCAATGAAGTTACACGATCCAGTTCTTATTATTAGGTTATGCTGAACGACTAGGTTGATGGGAATCAAAAGATGCCTAGATGTTCGAAATGATGAATCGGTTTTGGTTTCTATGCCATGGCTGTTGCTTTATTGCCGTCTATAGTGATAAATGAATCAAAAACTCTCAATTGGTATTTTTCTATATCCTCCTATTTTTATTTGAATAAAAAAAAAAGGAAACTTAGGTAAATACTTTAGAAACATATGTATAAAAATACCATATTTCATTTAGTTCCTTCATGCTTACTATAACTAGTTATTTCGGTTTTCTACTAGTGGCTTTAACTATAACTTCAGCTCTATTTATTAGTCTGAGCAAGATACGACTTATTTAAAATTTCTATTTGAAAGAAACAATTCAGAAAGGAAATCCTTCTGGGAAATTCCGTGTATCCTATAGTTACTTACCACGTCTATTGTCAAGTCTTACTCATTGAGATTCACATCAATTCGGATTACTATTTAGGTATAGATATTACCTCTTTTTTTTTTTCTACTTTTCAAAAATTGGAAATGATTGAAGTTTTTCTATTTGGAATCGTGTTAGGTCTAATTCCTATTACTTTGGCTGGATTATTCGTAACTGCATATTTACAATACAGGCGGGGTGATCAGTTGGACCTTTGATTAATTACTATTTCTTTTTTTTTTTTTTTATTGGCCTCCTCCTTTCTTTAATCCACAGGAGGCCAAATTCTAATTCCTGTGCAAGTGACTGAATGCATTTCAGTCTAATTCGATTTACGAAGAAAAGATCACGCTCTGTAGGATTTGAACCTACGACATCGGGTTTTGGAGACCCACGTTCTACCGAACTGAACTAAGAGCGCTTTTTATCAGAATAGAAAAGACTGTAAAGAAAAGGATTCTTTTTCTAACCCTAATCCCATCTTGTATGTCTATACTATAAAGTTTCATAAAAATGAATGAGTTCGTACAATTTGAATCGAACTCAATTCATTCCGCCTTACTGCTCTTTTGAGTAGTAATAGGTAGGGATGACAGGATTTGAACCCGTGACATTTTGTACCCAAAACAAACGCGCTACCAAGCTGCGCCACATCCCTTCAATTGTTCTACAGTGTCATTGTAGAGAATTCCTGTCTTGTTTTCCACATCCCTATTTCCTTCATTGAAGGAAGAAAAATTGTCTTTCCAGTTCGTCTTTTTGGTTTCATTTAACATATATTTAACATATACTAATAAGAAAAGGAATTATGGATCATTGTACATTTAAATTTGAATTAGGTATTCCGTGTCCAACTCTAAGCGACCCTTAACTACATTTGCATCTGATCATATATACGTTTTTTTTAATAAGTCAAAAAGGAGGTTTTTCAATGCGAGACCTAAAAACATATCTCTCCGTGGCCCCAGTACTAAGTACGCTATGGTTCGGGTCTTTAGCAGGTCTATTGATAGAGATTAATCGTTTTTTCCCGGATGCATTGGTATTTCCCTTTTTTCATTCTAGTTATTGATATCGAAAGCAATGAAGAAGATTAGAGATACAATCAAATATCTGTGATTAATCCTCCCTATTTTCTCTTTTTTCCCTTTTTTATTATTTTTAGAATTAGAATAAATAGAATAAGGGACAAAAGAGAAAGAATCAAAGTGGATGCAACGTCTGCTAGACTCGGGTTCAAATGAAATTAACTGAATAGTACTAAATAGCGGCATGGGGGTAGAGTAGGAAAATGCAGATCTAGGGCAAGAATAGAAGATCTTTAACTGAAATACCACCCTTGGGGTTGAAATAGAATTTAGAAATCAGTGTCTTACTTACTACTTATTTTTGTTTTTTTTTTTTTTTTTTACTACAGCTACAGCGTTGATTTTTTATTACTTTATTTTATTGATTTTTTTTGATCTTTTACAGTTGGCTTTCAATCAAGTTAGTAACTTCTATTTTTTTTTCCTTTCTTTGTCTTCGTTTCGAATCAGAAGAGTTGAGTAAATCCAAAATTCAAAGGAGGTTCATGGCCAAAAGGAAAGATACGCGAGTAACAGTGATTTTGGAATGTACCTGTTGTCTTCGAAACGGTGTTAAGAAGGTATCAACGGGCATTTCCAGATATATTACTCAAAAGAACCGGCACAATACGCCTAATCGATTAGAATTAAGAAAATTCTGTCCCTATTGTTACAAACATATGATTCATGGGGAAATAAAGAAATAGATTGAATCCAGTATGTCTTATCCTTGAAAGGAAAAAATGACATTATATAGAACATATTGAACTACAAACTAATCCTATTTGGAGTGAAAATAAAATGACAATTACGAAATAGGATTTTAGGGATACTAAAAAAACTAAACAAACAAACCATGGAAAAATCCAAGCGACCTTTTCTTAAATCCAAGCGATCTTTTCGTAGGCGTTTGCCCCCGATTGAATCGGGGGATCGAATTGATTATAGAAACATGAGTTTAATTAGTCGATTTATTAGTGAACAAGGAAAAATATTATCTAGACGAGTTAATAGATTGACCTTGAAACAACAACGATTAATTACTACTGCTATAAAACAAGCTCGTATTTTATCTTTGTTACCTTTTCTCAATAATGAGAAACAGTTTGAAAAAACTGAGCCGACCGCTAGAACTACTGGTCTTATAACCGGAAATAAAAAATAAATAGGCTTATTCTTTGTTCACTTGAATCAGAATTCCAATCCGAACTCAAACGCGGATTGGTGTTTTTTTTTTTTGACAAATCCAAGAATCCAGATTTTACTGTCGTACGAAAAAAAAAAAAGATTTTTTTATTGAACGTGTTCATTCATTTTGACTACTTTAGCATATTTTATCATAGTCATTTCGACTTCACCTTCCCGGAGTTCGTTCTCCGGGAACTCCTTTTAAATTAGTCCGACCTATTCTTTAAAATCGATTTCTTTTTTTATTTCCTTGGAAATCATATAAAGACAATTCCTATTTGATATAGCTATTTGGGCCAGTATTTTACGATTCAGAAGCAACTTACTTTTGTATAGATCATGGATGAGTTTACTATAACTATAGAATACTCCCCGTTCTCGGATTACTGCGTTTATCCGAGTGATCCACAAACGACGAAAATTTCTTTTTTGCTTATCCCTATCCCGATGAGACGAAACCAAAGCTCTTATTTTCTGTTGAGTAATAGTTCGAGTAAGTCTTGAATGAGCCCCTCGAAAACTTGATGCAAATAAATGAATTTTTGTTCTACGTCTTCGAGCTATATATCCGCGTTTAATCCTGGTCATTGAATAAATAAAACTTTGATGAATAACTAATTGATTTTTTTTCTTTCAGTTATTATTTTCCCCGTCCTGGTCTATTAATAACCAAGCGGCTTTTTCCAATGTATAAAATAGAAATTCCAATGGCTTTGGCTACTATAACCTTCCTAACCACGATTTTTTTAGGTATTTTACTGCGAAATATAAAATAAATAAGAAATTTTCTTTTGCTAGGTGTCAAAAATATATTTATAGTCAATAACAAAACGAAATATAAATTAAATGGATAAAGAAATAGTGGGTTCCGTCGTTTCTATGGTTACTTCTTAAACGGTGAGGTCTTCCCTATACACCGGAGCCTTTACTTCACTTCATTTCATGAATGTTATTGGTAACTTGTATAGTTCACACTCCACTCTTTGGCTCTACCCATGAATTATCCAGTAACAGATCTTTCACAATGAGACACGCCTGTACAGTAACGGTAGTTAATTATGAAAGTTAGCTGGATAGCTGACCCTCGTAGTCCGTTCTTTTCTTGACCGAGTGAGAACTTCAGTTTCATGTTTTTTTTTTTTTTTTTTTGAACTTCAATAAGATTTCCTCCGCTTAATGGATAACCTTTTGGTTTGCTACCAATGGAGAATTACTTATCATCTTAAATTCAGGTGGTTGGATTTGCACCAATGGAAACCATAAGCTTTATACACAATATAGGGATCCATTTTATTTTTTTTTTTTTAGTTTTAGATAGTGAATGGAGTTCCTTCTTACAATCTATCCTATTCACTAGGAATGATAATTCCTAGCGGAATGTGGTTTTCTTGCTTTTTTTGTGTCAGCTCATGATCTAAACGAGTCGCACATACACCCTAGTACATGTTCCTCGACGCTGAGGACATCCCCGAAGAGCGGGGGATTTCGTGACATTTAGAATTGGCTGTCTTGTATTTCTAATAAGTTGTTTAATAGTTGGCATGTTGAATCATGTATATAATGGGCTGGTTTAGATTGATCCTAACCGGAGGATTATGAATTTTTTCTATTTATTCTATTTCTATTTATTCTATTTAATAGAATAATAAACTTGGAGATAAAATCTCAAATCGCGGATTTGCGAAAAATCCATTTTTTTCATTCAATTGCTACAAGATCAACAATTCCATAAGCTTGTGCTTCGGTTGCTGACATAAAAACGTCTCTTTCCATGTCTTCAGATACAACCCATAAGGGTTTGCCCGTTCTTTGTACATAAACCCTTGTGAGGGTTTCGCGTAGTTTCAGCAGCTCTTCCGCTTCCAGGATAAATTCTCCCGTTTGCGCCTCATAAAAAGAACTAGCAGGTTGATGGATCATTACCCTGATGATAGAAGAGTTATATATCTGGTGTGATGAAACGAAGAGAAAAGAAAGATAAAGAATAATAAGAAAAAGGGATAGAATTCAACAACCGTACGGGCATCATCTTGTGTGCATTGCATACGGCTCTACAATTGAATTGACCCATCCTTTCCATTCAAGAAAGATAAAAATCGAATCTATCAGCCCCAGATGGGTAAATGATCAAATTGCCACCCTTGCTTTCGAAG